TACATAAACATATGTTAATTCAATCATATGATAATTCATAATTCATAATATACAATTTAATACTGGGGATATATTAAATGTATATTTTATTTATATGTCATCAACATATGATTATATAAAAATTATAATATCTTGGAACACATATTTTAATCCCTATCTATATGTTATATATATAAACTTATTTAAATTAATATAAGAGGTCTATATTTATTGTTGTACCATATTTTAATAATTTACAATAGTAATAATTTCTTTTTATGAAATAGAATTTTATATTTATTAATTTTAATTTGGGGAATTATTTTTAATGAGTGAAATTTCTAGAAGTATATAAAGAGGACCGGAGGGCCGTTGTCTGGGGGGAAACGTATATATGGAACTATTTGATCTGTTGGAATTTAGTAGGAATGCTAAAAATGGAGATAGAATATATATGAGTTAAAGGTACATATAATAAATTATATCTAATAAATAGATATAATAGTTAGATATTTATAGCGAACTTAAATGTGAGCTAGGAATAGTATAACTATTAGTATATGACATATGGAATGAATATTACATATGGAATGGTATAGTTAATTAGTATCTGAACTAAGTCCAGAGGAACTATGGACCGGGGTTAGACCGAGCTTGCGAGGGGGAATATCTTTACCGGTCCTTTATATAAAAATACATGATATTATATAAATATATATATAAATTTGATTCTGGTTTAAGAAAATTATAATAGCTTTAAAATTTCGATGAGTTTAATATGTAAGTTTTTGCGTGATGTTTTATATTCTTAAAAAGAATATATTTATATTATAGTATTCGCAGTTTTTAATTTTATTTATTTAATAATTTAAGAAATAGTTAATTAAAAGATGACTAGCAAAAATTGTGCCAGCAGCTGCGGTTATACAATTAGTTAAAGTTATTTTTATTAGACTTCCATTAATTTATATTTATTGAATATAATATTTTTATTTTTAAGTGAAATTTAAATTTAAATATATTATTTTGGTATTTTATTATGGGAAATTCTCTTTATTAAACTAGGATTAGATACCCTATTATAAGGAATGTAAAATTTTGTCTTAGTATTATAAGTTATGATCTTTAAATTGAAAGAATTTGACGGTAATTTTAATCATTTTAGAGGAACCTGTTCTGTAATTGATAATCCACGATGAATTTTACCTTTATTATTAGTTTATATATCTCTGTCTGAATGAATGTTTTATTAGAATTATTTTCTTTAATTTTTACTGAAATTTATGTCAGGTCAAGGTGTAATTATATAAAGGATTGAAATGGGTTACATTTAATGTTAATATAATTTATTGGATTAATTTATGAATTTTAAATTTATGAAATAGGATTTAATTGTAATGTTTAATATATATTATTCATGATATATGTTCTTGGTTAAGTACATATCGCCCGTCACTCTCATTAATAAGATGGGATAAGTCGTAACAAAGTAGTCCTATCGGAAGATGGGGCTGGTAATATACAAGTTATAACTAGGTTATCTTTTATTTACACTAAAAGTTTTATTTGTGCAATTCAAATTAACTTGATGATTAGATTTTATTTAATTTAATTTTTATTATATCTATTTATTTTATAGAAATAACTTTTGTTTTAGTATTTTTAAATGAATTAATTTTTTTATATTTATAGTTTATTTTACTGTAAAGGTTTAATAATTAATTATTATAAAAGTATAATTTATTATTTGTACCTTTTGTATCAGGGTTTATTTATAATGTTTTAATTATATTAAATATCCCGAATTTAAAAGAGATATATATAAATTGTTATTTAATGTAAAAAAATTATTAATAACTTATATATAGATGTTATATGCTATTCATTTTTAAATATCTGGTTTCTTGATAATTGAATTTAATTCAGGATTAATAAATTCCAACAGATCAATTTATTTTTGTTGTAATTTTTAATCTAAAATGTAAGGGGATAAGCTCTTATTCATTATTCTATAAACTTTAATATAAATATAAATTTTGTAGGATTAGAAATTTTCATCATTTATTTTGTTATAATTATTTTTATATATATATTTATTTATATATGTTTTAGATACTTATCAAGAATTATTAATAAATAATTAATTAATAGATATAATGATAGAATTAGTAAGTATTAGAAATTTAATATATAGGAATTCGGCAAATATATTCTTCACCTGTTTAACAAAAACATGTCTTAATGTTATAATTATATTAAGTCTGGCCTGCTCAATGATTTTATATTAAATAGCCGCAGTATTTTGACTGTGCGAAGGTAGCATAATCATTTGTCTTTTAATTGAAGGCTTGTATGAATGGTTGGATGAGGGAATAGCTTTCTTTATATTAAATATTGAATTTAATTTTTTAGTTAAAAAGCTTAAATATTTAAATGGGACGAGAAGACCCTATAGAATTTTAATATTTAAATTATTATTTAATAATTTTGGGTAATACTTTTATTAATAATTTAATATTTTTATTGGGGTGATAGTGAGATTTAATTAACTCTCATAATATAATTTTTATTAATTAATATATTTAAGATCCTATATTAAGGATAGTTAGATTAAATTACCTTAGGGATAACAGCGTAATTTCTTTGGAGAGTTCTTATCGATGAAGGAGTTTGCGACCTCGATGTTGGATTAAAATTAGATTTAAGTGCAGTAGCTTAATTTCTAGGTCTGTTCGACCTTTAAAATTTTACATGATCTGAGTTCAGACCGGCGTGAGCCAGGTCGGTTTCTATCTTTTTATTAATATTCACAAATTAGTACGAAAGGACCATCTGTGACAATTATTTTGTTGTAATTGATTATCTTTAAACTATTTTGGCAGATTAGTGCAGTAAATTTAGAATTTATTTATGTAATAAGTATTACAAGTAGTATTGATATTTTTGATTTATTTATTAATAATTATTTGTGTGTTGGTTTGTGTTTCTTTTGTCACTTTATTAGAGCGAAAAGTTTTAGGTTATATTCAGCTTCGTAAGGGTCCTAATAAATTAGGATTTATAGGTATTCTTCAGCCTTTTTCTGATGGTATTAAATTATTTTTTAAAGAACAAACTTTTCCTTATAAATCAAATTTTATAATTTATTATATTTCTCCAGTATTTTTATTAATTCTTTCTTTTTTATTATGATCATTATTTCCTTTTTTATTTAATGTTTATAATTTTAATTATGGTATCTTGTTTTTTATAGTATGTACAGGTATAAGTGTTTATGGTATTATGCTTTCTGGCTGATCATCTAATTCTAATTATGCACTTTTGGGTAGATTGCGTTCTGTAGCTCAAGTTATTTCTTATGAAGTTAGTATAATTATAATTATACTATGTATTATTATTTTTGTATTTAGATACAATTTATTAGATATAATATATTATCAGGGTTTAATTTGATTTATTTTTATATCTTTTCCTTTATTTTTTTGTTGAGTATCTTCATGTCTGGCTGAAACTAATCGTTCACCTTTTGATTTTGCTGAGGGTGAAAGTGAGCTTGTTAGAGGATTTAATGTAGAATATAGAAGAGGAGGATTTGCTTTTATTTTTTTATCTGAATATATAAATATTATTTTTATAAGTTTAATAACAGTTATTATTTTTTTAGGGTGTGATTTATGATCTTTAATATTTTACATTAAAATTATAATGATTGTTTTTTGATTTATTTGAGTGCGGGGAGTTTTACCTCGATTCCGTTATGATAAATTAATATATTTAACATGAAAGTTATTTTTACCAATATCTTTGAATTTGTTCTTGTTTTATTTATCTTTATTAGTTTATATTATAATATAATATTTAATTCATTAAATTAAGTATGAATAAAGTCAATGAAAGAATTTAACTTTCATTATATACTTTCAAAGTATAAGTTTATCTAAAACTTATTGACTAATATTTATTCTAATAGTTTATCTCATATTTTTATAGTAAGAGGATTAATTAAAAAATATAAAAAATAAAGTACTGTTAGGATTTGACCTGTAAAAATATAAGGTTCTTCTGCTGGTCGTGCACCGATTCATGTTAATAAAATAATAATAGTAACTATGAATCAGAATAAGCTTTTTCTTATAGGATAATATACATTCCCCTGGAATTTTCTCTTATTAATAAATATAGGTAGTATAATAATTATAATTGATATTAGTATTGCGATTACCCCTCCTAGTTTATTAGGAATTGATCGTAGAATTGCATAAGCAAATAGGAAATATCACTCTGGTTGAATATGGACGGGTGTAACTAAAGGGTTGGCTGGGATAAAATTTTCAGGATCTCCTAATATTCGGGGTTCTAATAGGATTAATAAAGAAAATATAAATAGAGTAATTAGCATTCCTATTAAATCCTTAATAGAAAAGTAAGGGTGAAATGGTGATTTATCATAATTAGAGTTTAACCCTAAAGGATTATTACTCCCTGTTTGATGTAAAAATAATAAGTGAATAATAACTATGGCTGCAATAATAAATGGTAGAAGAAAATGTAATGTAAAAAATCGTGTTAATGTGGCATTATCTACGGAAAATCCTCCTCATAATCACATAACTAATGTTTTTCCTAAATAGGGAACAGCAGATAATAAATTAGTAATTACTGTTGCACCTCATAATGATATTTGGCCTCAAGGTAATACATAACCTAAAAATGCTGTACCCATAATTAATAATAATAATAAAATTCCAACAGATCAAGTTATGTGTAATTTATAAGATCCATAGTATAATCCTCGGCCAATATGTAAATATAAACAAATAAAGAATAAAGAAGCTCCATTAGCATGGGTATATCGTATTAATCATCCATTATTTACATCCCGGCAGATATGTACTACTCTTGAGAAAGCTAATTCAATATTAGCAGTATAATGTATAGCCAAAAATAATCCTCTAATAATTTGAATTATTAAACATATACCTAAAAGGGATCCAAAATTTCATCATAATGAAATAGAAGATGGAGAAGGTAAGTCAATTAGTGAATTATTAATGATTTTAAATAATGGGTGTGTTTTTCGTATAGGTTTATTCATAATTAGTTTTTTATTCGTAAAGGCCCTTCAGTTACTTTAGCAACATTTGAAACTACGATTATTGTTAATAAAAGATAAATAATTATTATTAAGGTTATTTTTGCTGTTATTATATTAAAAATTTTAATTAATCTAATTTGATCATTTCTAATTAAGTTATTATTGAAATATTTAGTATTTAAATAACATAAAAGGGTAAAACTGGTTATTATAATTATAAAAGATATAATTATTATATTAATTGATGAATTAAATTTTTCATTTCTAGCGATTCTTGCTATGTAAATGAATAATACTAAAGCACCTCTTAATATAATAATAATAACAATATATGAAAATAAGAATGATTCTATTATATACCCAATAATGATTGATGTAATTAATGTTTGCATAATTAAAATTAATCCTATTCTTAAAGGATGATTCAATATTAATAAAATTAAAGAAATTGTAATTATAAAAGATAATATTATATTCAATACAGTAAATAGTTTATTTAAAATATTAATTTTGGAGATTAAAGATAAGTTATTCTTTTTACTGAAGTTTTAAAGGTAAATTCCTATTTATGATTTACAAAATCATTGTTTTTAATTAAACTATTAAAACTTATTTTATTAGAATATATTATTTTGTTTAGTTTTTTAAGAGGAATAGTTGTTTTTTGTTCTACTCGTAAGCATCTTTTACTCTCTTTATTAAGATTAGAGTTTCTTGTTTTGTGTGTATTTTTATTATTATTTTTAGTAATATATAATTATGGGTATGAATTGTATTTACTATTACTATTTTTAGTATTTACTGTTTGTGAAGGTGCTTTAGGTTTATCAATTTTAGTAAGATTAGTCCGAGGACATGGGAACGATTATTTATCAAGCATATCCGTATTAACATGATAAAATATATATTTATACTTTTATTTTTAATCCCATTAATTAAAAATTATTGATTAATTAATAATTTATTTATAATTATATGTTTTATATTTATTTTTTTAAGTATCCCTTATGATTTTGTCTCTTCTTCAAGAGTTTTTTTTGGTATTGATATTCTTTCTTATAGTTTAATTGGATTGAGTTACTTTATTATTTTTTTAATAATAATAGCAAGTTATAAAATTTATAGTAATAATGAAAAAGTAACTTTTTTTTCATGTGTTATATTAATAATAATGTTCTCACTATTATTAACTTTTTCATCTTTAAATATATTTATTTTTTATTTATCATTTGAAAGATCATTAATCCCCACCCTTTTTTTGATCTTTGGGTGGGGTTATCAGCCTGAACGAATTTCGGCTGGTTATTATTTATTATTTTATACTTTATTTGCTTCTTTACCTTTATTATTAGGTATCTTTTATATTAATTCGTTGGTTTACTCATTAGATTTTTGGTTAATTTCTTTAGATAATTTGAATTTTTATTTATATTTATCTATAATTTTAGCTTTTTTATTTAAAATACCTGTTCCTTTTTTTCATTTTTGACTTCCTAAGGCTCATGTTGAGGCTCCAATTTCTGGTTCTATAATTTTGGCTGCTATTTTACTTAAGATAGGGGGTTATGGATTGATTCGTGTTTATATATTTATTGGTCCATATTCAGTTATTTATAATTATTTTTGAATGGTTTTAAGTTTATGGGGCGCATTAATGGTTAGATTTTTATGTATATTTCAGATTGATATTAAGTCTATTATTGCTTATTCTTCTGTGGCTCATATATCTTTGGTTATTTGTGGTATTATAAGCTATAGTTTTTATGGATTTGTAGGTTCTTTAGTTATAATGATTGGTCATGGTTTTTGTTCTTCTGCTCTTTTTTGTTTGGCAAATATTATTTATGAGCGTAGACATAGTCGTAGATTATTTATTAATAAAGGTTATTTATGTATTATACCTAGCTTAACTATATTTTGATTTCTTTTTTGTGCTAATAATATATCTTCCCCTCCTTCTTTGAATTTATTAGGAGAAATTTATTTAATTAATTCAATTATTTCTTGAGATTTTATAACTTTTATTATTTTAGGTATTTTATCTTTTATAAGATGTTGTTATAGAATTTATTTGTTTTCTATGACTCAGCATGGTTATATATATAGAGGTTTTTCTTATATAAATTATATTAATATTCGTGAATATATACTAGTTATTTTTCATTTTATTCCTCTTAATTTTCTTGTTTTTAAGTTTGATGGCTTTTCTTTATTTTTTTAAAGGATTTATGATAGTTTAATTTGAGAATAATAATTTGTGGTATTATTGGTGAAATATTTTTTCTCTAAATCCATTTTTGTTAATTTATATAAATTTTGGTCAGTGATTTTATTGATTTTAGGTATAATTTTAATATATTTTGGATTAGTTTTTTTATATAATAACTATTCAGTTTTATTAGATTGGGAAATTGTTACATTAAATTCTTCTTATTTATCTATATCAGTTTGTTTTGATTGAATATCTTTATTATTTATAGGGAGTGTTTTATTTATTTCTTCTATAGTTATTCTTTACAGTTCTTCTTATATAAGTGCTGATTTATTTAAAGTGCGATTTTTATTTATTGTTTTATTATTTGTTTTATCTATAATATTTTTGATTATTAGACCTAATTTAATTAGAATTTTATTAGGGTGGGATGGTTTAGGTTTAGTATCTTATTGTTTAGTTATTTATTATCAAAATGTGAAGTCTTATAATGCGGGAATATTAACTATTTTAAGTAACCGTATTGGTGATGTTTCTATTTTAATTGGTATTGCTTGATTATTTAATATGGGTAGCTGAAATTATATTTATTATTTAAGTTATCTTAATTTTGATATTTCTTTTTGATTATTAAATTTAATTATTTTATCTGCTTTTACTAAAAGTGCACAGATTCCTTTTTCTTCTTGATTACCTGCTGCTATAGCGGCGCCTACACCTGTTTCTGCTTTAGTTCATTCTTCTACTTTAGTGACTGCAGGGGTTTATTTATTAATTCGATTTAGAGAACTATTATATATATATAATTTAGATTTTTTTTTATTAATTTCTTGTTTGACTATATTTATATCTGGTTTAGCGGCTAATTTTGAATATGATTTAAAGAAAATTATTGCTTTATCTACCTTAAGTCAATTAGGTTTAATAATAAGAGTTTTATTTATGGGATTTTGTTCTTGTGCTTATTTTCATATACTAACTCATGCTTTTTTTAAGGCATTAATGTTTTTATGTGCTGGATTAATTATTCATTGTATAAATGATTCTCAAGATATTCGTCATATAGGTAATTTAATTAATTGTATTCCTTTTACTTGTTCTTGTTTTTGCATTTCTAATTTATCTTTATGTGGTTTTCCTTTTTTATCAGGTTTTTATAGAAAGGATTTAGCTTTAGAATATATAACTTATAATTATTCTAATTTTTATATTTACATGTTATTTTTTTTATCTGTTGGTCTTACTGTTTGTTATAGTATACGTTTAGTATATTTTTGTTTTAGTGATTTTAATGGATTAACATCAACTGTTAATTATAATGAAGATTATATTATACTTATTTCTTTAATTTTATTAACTATTATATCTATTATTAGAGGTAGAATTTTAGGTTGATTAATTTTTCCTTATCCATATATTTTATGTTTTCCTTTAATTTTAAAGTTACTTCCTTTATTATTTGTTCTCTTAGGAGGATGATTAGGTTATACATTATCATTAATATTTAATTATGATAATATTTTTGGATTATATTATAATTTTTTAGTTGAATTTATAGGAAATATATGATTTATACCTAATTTTAGAACATATATAATTTATAATAAGTCATTTATTTATTCTAAATTAAGATATTCTTTTATAGATAGAATATGAGGTGAATATATTATTTCAGGATCTTTACCTAATACAGTAAATTATATAAGTTCTTTTTATTCTTTATATCATAATAATAGAGTAAAAATTTATTTGATTAGTTTTGTTTTTATAATATTTATTATAATATTGATTTATTTGGATATCTTAAGTTTAAAGTATAACTCTGAAGAAGTTATTATAGGTAATTACCTTCCAAATATTTATAAAGATATAAATCTTATTTTCTCATTGAAAATGAGGGGTTTTGTATTTAAACTATATAAATAAGAGAAAAACGGATTTTAACCGCTTTAAAAGATAGTTAGCAGCTTCTTTTAGAATCATCATTCTCTTTTAATCGGATTTTTAATTAATCATTAATTCCATTAACAATGGAAAGCCTCTTTTTGGCTTCGATTAATTTAATAGATAAGGGAAAATGATTCCATAATTTAGGTCGAAACTAAATGTAAATTTTTTACTTCATTATCTTAATATATGAGGTAGACTATTATAAATTTTTAGTATTTTTTAATTGCAAATTAAATGTTATATTTTAAACTACAACCCCTTATAATTATTTAATTAGCTCATTTTAATACACCATTATTTCATTCATGATATAACCCAATGATGAGGATAATAATGAATAATAAAATTGTAATAATTCATGTTCTTCTTATTCTTCATTTTATTGTTAAAATGATGGGCAATATAATGGCGATTTCAATATCAAAGATTAAAAAAAGTACAGCAATTAGAAAGAATTGAATAGAGAATGGAGATCGTGCTGATCTTTTAGGATCAAATCCACATTCAAATGGAGATCTTTTTTCTTGATCTTTTTTTGATCTTTTTGAGATTAGGGTGCATATTAATATTATAATAATACTAATTATTATAGCTAAAATTAGATTAATTAAAATTATAAATATTATCTTTTCTTTCAATTTAAGATCTTTTGATTGGAAGTCAAATATATTTTATATACTAAAAAGATTTATTTATTATCTACCTCATCAGTAAATAGAAATATAAAGGAATAATCATACTACATCTACAAAATGTCAATATCAGGCTGCTGCTTCAAATCCAAAATGGTGATTACTAGAAAAGTGACATTTAATATGTCGTATTAAGCAAACTGATAAAAAAATAGTTCCAATGATTACATGTAATCCATGAAATCCAGTTGCTATATAAAAGCATGAACCATAAATTGAGTCTCTAATACAAAATCTAGCTTCCTTATATTCATAAGCTTGTAAAATGGTAAAATAAATACCTAATATAACTGTTAATGTTAGTCTTTTAGTTGTTTCTGAATAATTATTATTTATTAATCTGTGGTGAGCTCAAGTTACTGTTATTCCTGAACATAATAAGATTATTGTGTTTAATAGTGGGATTTCTATAGGATTAAATACAACAATACCCTTTGGAGGTCATATTATACCAATTTCAACAGTTGGGGCTAATCTTCTATGGAAAAATCCTCAGAAAAAAGAGATAAAGAAGAATACTTCTGAAATAATAAATAAAATTATTCCAATTTTTAAACCATTAGTAACTTTGATAGTATGATGCCCTTGAAATGTGGCCTCTCGAATAATATCTCGTCATCATTGAATTATTGTCAATAGTAAAATTGTAATACCTAAAAAGAATAGGTATATTTCATTTTTATGGAATCATAATACTATACCTGATGTTAAAGCTATAGCTCCAATAGATCCAGTTAAAGGTCATGGACTATAATCTACTAAATGATAAGGGTGATTTTTGTGTATTTTCATATTAAAATTAATTAATGTATGACTTCTCTAGAATATAATGTTGTTAATACTGAAAATACATAAGCTTGAATAATTGCTACAGCTGATTCAAATAATATTAGTACTATTTGTACTATAATAATTATAGATAAAATAATATTATTAACATCAGTAGATTTATTTCCTAATAATCTTATTAATAAATGACCGGCAATTATATTTGCTGTTAAACGTACTGCCAAACTTCCTGGTCGAATAATATTTCTAATAGTTTCAATTAATACTATAAAAGGTATAAGCATTGCAGGTGTTCCTCTAGGAACTAAGTGTGCAAATATATAGTTTGTATTTTTAAATCATCCAAAAATTATAATTCTTAATCATAAAGGTAATGCTAAGGCTAAGGAGAATGTTAGATGTCTTGATCTTGTAAAAATATAAGGTATTAAGCCTATAAAATTATTTATTAAAATAAATATAAATAGTGAAATTGTGATTAGAGTTATTCCTTCAGAGTTTTTTCCTAATAATAATTTAAATTCATTATGTAATTTTTGAGTAATATTATTAAATATTATTGTTATTCGATTAGGTAATATTCAGAAAGGGTAAGGGATAATTATTAATCCTAGAAAAGTTCTTATTCAATTTAATGAATAATTAATTGATGTTGAGGGGTCAAAAGTTGAGAATAAATTTGTTATCATATTCAATTTAATTGGAGGGATTTTTTATTTAATCTATTTTTTTTATTAATATTTTTTCTTGAATTAAAATAGATTATAATATTAAATATTATAAATGTAATTATAAATATAATGAATAGAATTTCTCATCATAAAGGAGCTATTTGTGGCAATAAAGATTATTTAATTAATTAAATATTTTTAATTTGACAAATTAATGTTTTTATAAACTAAATCTTTGTCATTAAGAGTATTTTTTAATTACTATTATTTGGTTTAAGAGACCAATGCTTAAAATTTCAGCCACTTAATGATACTGAATTAATTCATTTTAAGAAATTTTCTGTTGTAGTTCTTTCAATTACAATTGGTATAAATCTATGGTTTGCACCACAAATTTCTGAACATTGGCCATATATAATACCAGGACGATTAATATTAATAGTTCCTTGATTAAGTCGTCCTGGTACTGCATCAATTTTAATTCCTAATGCGGGTACTGCTCATGAATGTAAAACATCTGCTGCTGTTACTACTACTCGTGTTTGTGTATTTATTGGTAATACTGTACGATTGTCTACATCTAGAAGACGAAAGTCTTCTAGATTTAATTCATTAGTTGGTTTTATATAAGAATCAAATTCAGTATTTCTAAAATCTGAATATTCATATCTTCAGTATCATTGGTGACCAATAACCTTTAATGTAATTGATGGGTTATTAATTTCATCAATTATATATAATAATCGTAATGATGGTAATGCAATAAAAATTAATGTAATTGCTGGTAGTACAGTTCAAATTAATTCAATTGTTTGTCCTTCTAGTAAATATCGATTGATTAATTTATTTTTTGTCAATCTAATTATAATATAAGCTACTATAATTGTAATTATAGATAAAATTATAATTGTATGGTCATGGAAGAATGTAAGTTGTTCTATTAATGAAGAGTTTGCGTCTTGGATTAATATATTTCCTCAGGTTGCAATTTCTAATAAAAGATAACCATCTTTATATATGAAGCTTAAATTCATTGCACTAATCTGCCATATTAGAAGATTGATGTTATGATAGGAATTTCATTATATGAATGTTCAGCTGGGGGTGTTTTTTGTAATCATTCAATTCTTGTTGATATATTTTCTCTAAATAATAATACTCGTTTTGATATGATTCTTTCTCATAGAATTATAATAAATAATATAATACCAATTATTGATATGATTCTCCCAATTGATGAAATAATATTTCATCCTGTATATCTATCTGGGTAATCAGAATATCGACGTGGTATTCCACTTAGTCCTAGAAAATGTTGAGGAAAAAATGTGATATTAACTCCTAAGAATATAATAATAAATTGGATTTTTAATCATTTAGGATTTATAGTTAATCCTGTAAATAGAGGAAATCATTGAATAAATCTTCCTATAATAGCAAATACTGCTCCCATTGATAATACATAATGAAAATGTGCAACTACATAATAGGTGTCGTGTAAAATAATATCAATAGAAGAATTAGCTAAAATTACTCCTGTTAATCCCCCGATAGTAAATAAAAAAACAAATCCTAGGGCTCATAATATTGATGGTGAATAATTTATTTTAACTCCATGTATTGTAGCTAATCATCTAAAGATTTTAATACCTGTTGGTACTGCAATAATTATAGTTGCAGAAGTAAAATAGGCTCGTGTATCTACATCTATTCCGACAGTAAATATATGATGTGCTCATACAATAAATCCTAAAATTCCAATTGCTAATATTGCATAAATTATACCAATATTTCCAAATGTTTCATTTTTCCCTCTTTCTTGACTAATAATATGGGAGATTAGTCCAAATCCTGGTAAAATTAAAATGTAAACTTCTGGATGTCCAAAAAATCAAAATAAATGTTGATATAGAATAGGGTCTCCTCCTCCTGAAGGATCAAAAAATGATGTGTTAAAATTTCGATCTGTTAATAATATAGTAATAGCACCTGCTAATACAGGTAATGATAATAATAATAATAATGCTGTAATTCCAACAGATCAAACAAATAGAGGGATTCGTTCAGGAGTTATTCCTGCAGGACGTATATTAATAATAGTTGAAATGAAATTTACTGCACCTAAAATAGAAGAAACACCTGCTAAGTGTAATGAAAAAATTGCTAAATCTACTGATGCTCCTCTATGTGATAGATTTCTAGATAAAGGGGGATAAACTGTTCAACCAGTACCGGCACCTGATTCAGCTAATCTTCTTACTATTAATAATGTTAACGAAGGAGGTAATAATCAAAATCTTATATTATTTATTCGGGGAAATGCTATATCAGGTGCTCCAATTATTAAAGGCACTAATCAATTACCAAATCCTCCAATTATAATAGGTATAACTATAAAGAAAATTATTACAAATGCATGTGCAGTAACTACAACATTATAGATTTGATCATCTCCAATAAATCTACCTGGTTGACCTAATTCAATTCGAATAATTAAACTTATTGCTGATCCTACTATTCCTGCTCATATACCAAATAAAAAATATAAAGTTCCAATATCTTTGTGGTTAGTTGAATATAATCATTTATTCAAAAGTTGATAGAGTGACTGAATTATAGGTGATAAATTGTAAATTTATTTATGGCTAGAAAGCCCTCTATCAATTATTAGCTTTATAGTCAATATAATAATGATATTAGACTGCAATTCTAAAGTAGGTTAATTTACCTAAAGCTTATATATAATATGTTTTTAACTTTGAAGGTTAATAGTTTATATTTAACTTAAAGCTTTTACATATAATATTAATATATTTCTAAAATTAAAATTAAAGGTAGACTAAAATTAATTATTATTGTAAGAAATGTTAAAGGTTTAATTTTATAATAAATATTTGATCATTTGATTGATGAATTATAAGAAAGGTATATATTTATTATAATTCGTAGATAATATATTAATGTAATTAATCTACATATAATTATGAATAAAATTATAATAAATTCCTTATTATTTATCATGCTTTGAATAGTAATTCATTTAGGTAAAAATCCAATAAAAGGAGGTAACCCTCCTATTCTTAATATTATAATAAATAAACTGATTTTTTCAGTATTATTTATATTTAATCTTGTTATTTGATTAATAAAATATATCTTATAATTTATAAATATTATGCATATTAATAAAATTATAATACTATAAATTATAAGATATATAATTCATAAATTTATAGATTTATTGATAGCTAATATTCATCCTAAATGATTAATTGAAGAATATCCTATTATTTTTCGTAATGATGATTGGTTGATTCCTCCCAATCTTCCAATTCCAACAGATCAAATAATTGATATGTTAATAATACTTCTAGAGTTTAAATTACTTATTATAAATAAGGGGGCAATTTTTTGTCATGTTATTAGAATAATACATTTTCTTCATTCTATTTTTGATATAACTTCGGGTAATCATATATGGAATGGGGCGGCCCCTAATTTGATTAGTAAGCTAATATTAATTATTATAAAAATGTTATTATTGATTAATAAATATTTATATAATAATAATATTACTATTATGATCAATAATATTCTACTAATTCTTTGAACTAGAAAATAAATTATTGCAGCTTCTGATCTTGATTTATTAATTTTGTTTACAATTAAAGGGATAAAAGATATTATATTTAATTCTAGACCGACTCATATTCTAATTCAATTATTAGAGGATAAAGTAATTATAGTTCTAATAACTAAAGTTAATATAAATAATCATCTTCTTTTTTTTATATTTATTAGAGAGGAGAGGATATATCTCTATAAACAGGGTATGAACCTGGTAGCTTAATTTAGCTTACCTTTCTATCTTATATTTAGGTGTTTGATGCATTGAGAATTTTGATTTCTCAGGTCTTGGTTTAACTCCAAGAAATATAATAAGAGTATAATTTATACATGTTCTATTCTATCAAAATAGTCCTATTAATTCAGGCATCTTATT